TCGGGGGGAAGGACAAAGGAAAGAACGATGCCTACATTAAATCAATTGATTCGTCATGGTAGAGAAGAAAAACGGCGCACGGACCGTACTCGAGCTTCGGATCAATGTCCCCAGAAGCAAGGAGTACGCCCGCGTGTTTCAACGAGAACACCGAAAAAACCGAATTCCGCTCTACGTAAGATAGCCAAAGTACGGTTGAGCAATCGACATGATATATTTGCTCACATTCCGGGCGAAGGTCATAATTTGCAGGAACATTCTATGGTGTTAATAAGAGGAGGTAGAGTGAAAGATTCGCCAGGTGTGAAATCCCATTGTATTCGAGGAGTCAAGGATTTGCTGGGAATTCCGGATCGAAGAAGAGGCAGATCCAAATATGGTGCGGAAAAACCCAAATCGATATGAATGGAAGATGCCTCTGGAACTTTTTTTTCTCGGTCAGTCGAGGGAACAACCACAACCTTACGCCCAAAAATAGAACTATACGGAGCCCTTCCGAATGACCTATAATGGAGTCTACTACACTCTTTCTTGGCTAGTGTAGTAGACTCCATTCGCCCGTGGAGGTGAGTGGAGGAAGAATCAAAAAAAAGAAAGGTATTGCAACTATTATAATAGTTGCTCGTTCATAAATTCACTCGACCACTTGTGAGTCTTACACGACACGAGTCTAGGGTGAAGTTGAAGCAAACACGGTCAAGTGAAGTCGACTTCACAAGTGATTCAACATACCATATGAAAAAAAGAAAGAAGAGAAGGGTCTCGCCCAGGTGGCTCCCGCAAAGTAACGACTTCAAACTCAAACAAAGAACGTTCTTCTCCAAGACATGAGTCAAAGAAAATGCTGTATGTGTATCTAAACCCGTCAATAAGCTAAGGCTACGACATGAAGGAAGGCCAGAAGAACTACAGAACCACGCCCACCAGAGCTAAAGGAGACCGAAGGAAGTTACGAGAGGAAACCAAAAGATAGGTAATCCATAAAGTGAAACATGAGAAAGACGGATTTCAGAAAACCGGAAGAAATCGAGTCCACCCACACAACGACCGACGGACTCGTGGTACTGAAAACTTCATTAGATAAGAAGGTAGTTGACTGGCAGACCCCTGAACGTACGTTATAGCCAAAGGCCCAACTCAATCTGGAAAGAGAATAGACCGCCGTGAACTCCGGCGAAACGCCCCGTACGACCTGCGGGAGGTGAAGGTCGCTGGCTTGCCCGTGGGCCGTGGTATCTGACAGGGCATTGGCCTCCCTCCCTCCCGCTACGGCTCGCTGTACGTTCCTTTAGTATAGGCCTGTCCAATCCGATAATAGTCCGTTCCACATAGTGCAAGGAAGCTCGGTGAGGTTTCATACGAGGGTCCCGCGTAATGTGCCATCGCCCAACCAGTACAGTAGGCCATCCCTGCTATGGTCAACAAGCTCTTGTGTAGGGACTTGCGGTAAGCCGCCATTTTGTGTACGCACTGTCCTTTCGCAGTTTCGGTGAGTAACCGCCGGTGTCTGCTGTTCTCATCGTTTCACCGGACTTTGAGTTGCCCTACCAATCTAGCGATTGCCTAGTTGGGCTTAATGCGTCCTCGGTTTAGAAGGACGCCCCACCCCCTGCTGCGCTTGTCTTTGCTTGTTTTTTCACCTTTGTGATTTCTTTTCAGTTCTTTCTGGTACTCTTTCCTGTGATTGTATGGGATATTAAGTTTTTTGATAACAAGGAAGGTGGTCTTTGGGTAGGTCTTCTCTGATTACGTTCGGACGTGACAGGGAAGCCGGGAGGTCCAGGGACATAGCCGACCGATTCATTCCCCATCCAGCACTTAACCGACGAAAGAGAGGGGGACCTATGAAATAGGGACCGCCGCCATATGAGACGGAGACTATTATACTTTGACTCTTCTTTTGTGGGAGAGGTTCTGAAAGAAATTCAAGATGTATTTTTTTGTTTTGGCGATAATCACTTCTGGGAGGGTGAATGCCAGGTTCCACCACAAGAAAGAAGGAAAAATGGAAGTGGACTGGGAGGTCGTCATATGTTTTAGGTGGGGTTTTCTGAAAGAGTGCCCTTTCCCCAGCCTCCAATCGGGTCAGAACAGAAGACTAACCTCACTAGAATTGCAGTCCGCCCCGGCCCCTGGCTTGTGTAGCCTATGCGAAGCAAGCCTACACTCCTTAGTTAGTTTCGCCTTAAAACCAAAGGGAATAGCGGAATAGAGACAAGTTCCGGCTGTGAATGAAGTCTACGTTCCGTAGACTAAACTTCACGGTTATGGATACGAGTTCTAAAGGCTCCACCAAGTTCTGTCTATAGCTCGTTCATAAATTCACTCGATCACTCAGACTTAACGAGGAAGTCTACGTAGACTTGACGAGAACTTGTTAGACGAGTTCCGTGTAGCCGGTGGTGAGTACGAGTACAGCCTATGAAACAGGCTTTGAGTTCCGTTGCATTGCAAGAAATCATTCCCGCTATTCTCCCTTCCAGTGAACTCCACGTGTCTGCTCTGGCTACAAAGCGGTAGAAAAAAGTTCCGAAGTACACTTGTTGCTTCGACTTCATTCATACACTTGTCAGCTCAGTTAGTGAAGGCAACGAACAACGTGAGTTGTCTCCACTGCTCGTGAAACGGAGGAGACTCGGTCAGTATAAGGAATCTTTCTCGAGCTCAGGTACGGGCGACTCAGTCACATGTGCTCGACTGAATATGCAGCCACGGAACTGCAAAATCCCTCGTGGGACTCCAGTTCCGGTCAATCGTGCTTGTCAGCTTTCATCACCGCAGCTTTGGCGACCCGACTGAACGAATGCGGTGACGCGACTTGTGTAGCGAGGGGCTTTCCGCAGTGGAACCTGTCAAGTTCAGTCTATGAATCCACAGTGGGACGTTCTCAATCCAAAGTGGACTTTTGGGTCCAAGCCTAGACCAAAGGTGCCTAATAGCGTAGGGAGACTAATCGGGTAGCGAATCCCATCCTCAGCTAAACCAAGCCCCGGGTGGTAGCCTAATCGAAGAAGTTGAGCTTGTGCCCAAACCCACCTTTTTCTAAAATCTCAACGTGGGATAGAGGTATCCTTTGTGGATGAATCCACAAAGTATCCCATGGAGTCGTGGATCAATACAGGATCGAGAAGAAAGGACTGAACTTGAATGAAGCTTGGGTTGACGGGGTCGCTATCAAGGTAAGGACATCACTAGTGAACCAATCTTGAGAGTCAAGCATGATGCATTCTTCTTCAACATGAAGTTCACCAACTACAGTAATAATGGTTCCGTTCATGGGAAACTTTATACTGATATGATATGAAGATGCCACAACCAAGTTGGCGTGGATCCTCGGCTCCTTTCCGACTATGCGAATTAACCTCAGTGCTTTCAATCTGGTCATGCACTTTTTTAAGATGCGGAACCTGGGAGCTTTCCTCTTCAAAAGAAAATAGGGGTAAATGTTTCGTAGGGGGGCCGAGGTCTTAATAGAAAGGGGTTGATAGTCCTGTCTGCTAGGCTTTTCCGAACTTATCTTTGCCTTTCTGTTCGTGAAATCTCTTCTGCTTTTTCCCAACGATATATCTTCATTCTTTAGCATTGAAGCATTTTTTAGAAAAGGGAGTTCAAGAAAATCATCCGAACATTCTGAAATACGGTTGTCAAATGGGGGAAGAGGAACGAGAGGCGTCCCTAAGCTTTCCGGCTCACTAGTAGTAGTAGGTAACGAGGGGATTTCTAAAAAAGGGCTAATTTCATCTGCCGATGCATTCGTTCGGATACATTCTTCCTTCTTCACCTTTTTCACTTACCTTTACTAAAAGAATTTGCCTTTTCCTGGAGCGGCAGCGAGGAAGTCCGGTTCTATAGTGATTTCGTCTGCTTTTGGAACTTTGATTCCTGAGGACAAAGAAAGTGACTTCGGAGTTTTGAATTTTCAGAACCTCCTTCGAATTACAGAAAAGGAGGGGGTCTCACAGGCATCTCTCTTCGAGCGGCAGTGCACGCTCGGATGGTGTTAGCCCTGGCAGAAGGTCCTGGATTAGTTTGTACCGGTGTAGGTCCTTGAGTGGTGACTTGTCCTCTTTGATGTTGTGGCATTGGATTAGTATAGATCCTCAGTAGCTTCAGTGACATTGGTGGCTTTCTGGTATGCCTTAACTTCGTTTTAATTGATACGATTTTCATCATTCATGTCATAGATGACATCACGCAAAGTATGACACTCTTCGATGGTATAGCCTGCGTATCGGTGAAATGGACAGAACTTTGAATAGTCGAGACCAGGAGAGTGGTTTATCTCTGGGCAGAGAAATGGCTTTCCAGGCCAGAAGGATGGAGAATAGGGTAGGAATGGGTAGGGGTAATGGCAGGTAGTGAGCTCTATTGAGTCCCCCGGGGTCGCTTGGGAGCACCTTGTTGCTGCTGAGGATCATAATTGGCCGAAGGCGCAGCGTTGTTATAAGCGGGTCTAGGCGGAGCTTGCGCTGGGTTTTGCGGTTGCGATTGAGTAGGAGGGTTTTGAGGTTTTTGAGTGGGTTGGGGGAACGGCCCCCTGGATGGCTTGCTGATTTCGGGTGCTCTGTTGTCTCTGTGCATTCTGCTGTGCGTGAACCGCATTAATTTAATCCGGAGTGATGGTAATCTCTTGAGTTGGCTGCTGGGTTCTTAGGGTATTCTTCGGCTTGCCTTCTCCCCAAGGCCTCCTCGGTCTTCTTGGACTTGGTTTATGTCTGATTCCACTCGAACTGCTAATGTAGGGTTTTTAAGGATAATGGCACCGGCACACTATTCGTCTAAATAAGTTCTCTTTCGTCTTCACAGGTAAGCATATTCTCTTTTGAATGGTAGATCTTCAACCGCTTGATAGTGGGTAAGGCTATAAGATCAATCTTCTGCTAATGCGAAATCTCATTTTTCATTTACCGCTTTGGGAAAGTGTATAACCTGCTCGTGCTCATCCGCATTTTACAAGCAATTGATGAGTATTTTACAATACCTTGGCCTTCTGTTTATTG